AAATCCACTTGGTTTCAGACTTGGAACAACTCAAAGTCATCATTCTTTTTGGTTCGCAAAACCAAAAAATTTTTCCATGGGTCTACAAGAAGATGAAAGAATACGGAATTGTATTAAGGACTATGTAAAAAAAAATAAGAAAATATCCTCAGGTTTCGAAGGAATTGCTTATATAGTAATTCAAAAAAGAATAGATTTGATTCAGGTCATAATCTATATTGGATTTCCAAATTTATTAATAGAAGGACGAACACGGGGAATCGAAGAATTACAGATGAATGTACAAAAAGAGTTTCATTCTTTAAACCGGAGACTCAACATTGCTATCACAAGAATTGAAAAACCTTATGGACAACCTAATATTCTCGCAGAATATATAGCTTTACAATTAAAAAATAGAGTCTCATTTCGAAAGGCAATGAAAAAAGCTATTGAATTAACTGAACAAACCGGTACAAAAGGAATTCAAGTGCAAATTGCAGGACGTATCGACGGAAAAGAGATTGCACGTGTCGAATGGATCAGAGAAGGCAGGGTTCCCCTACAAACAATTCGCGCTAAAATTGATCACTGTTCCCATACAGTTAGAACTATCTATGGAATCTTAGGTATCAAAATTTGGATATTTGTAAACCAAGAATAAGAAAATAAGAATAATGGAACTTTCTTTATCTCGCCATTATGTTTATCAATAGAGAAATTTAGAAAATATTTTCTTATTTTTTTTTCTTAATCAAAGAAAAACGAACAATTAGAATTCTATAAGGTTGAATAAAAAATTGATTTACCTTTTATTTAAATTTTAGTATAATTGCTATGCTCAGTGTGTGACTCGTTAGTTTTTTCTTTAGAATTGAGAATTGAGACTGAAAAGAAAAATAGGCTGACCACACTATAAACTTAATAACTATCAAAACTATCAAAACTAAAGAAACTCAAAACTCATAACCAACTTATTGCTTCGTATTGTCGAGATCCCAAGAAACAGTTACTATATGACTGAATCAATCATATAGTTGTAGCAACTGAAATCATTTTCATAAAAAAGAAATCTGATTCTGAATTGTGAAAAAAAAAAGGGATGTGGAAAAAGGAAGGGTGATAGAAAGAGAGAATAAAGATCTAAATGATATTAAATGATATATGATTCCCATATGTATGGTTTATGAAGAATTAACCCATAAAAAAGGCAGTGTTATAAAGCATCAACATTAATATACAATAAAAATAGAATCAATAAAAATAGAATAAAATAATAATATAACGAATCTAATCAATATGGATAATATTGTCTATTATCTATGTAAGTATGTAATTAAGATAGAAAAATAGAAAAAGAAAGAATCTAAATAATAGAAAATAGAGAAAAATTGAATTGAGCTTCGGGTTAAGAAAAACTGAGGAGATTGACTCGGAAACAAATAACAGATTCTGTTGATAGCTCCATTGCAGAGTTCAGGCCTAAGTATTAATAGAGAAGTTATGGGAACGATGGAACCTGTGATTACATAGGATTTTCTTGAAAACGAATCAATCCTAAGGATTCATTGGGTAGGATGGCGGAATGAACCAAGAAAAAATGGATTTCTTCTGAATGGTCATGAATAATTGACCCTACAAATGAAGGAGAAAAGAGTTAATATTCGCCCGCGAAACCTTTCTTTATTTTTATTTCATTTAAAGAATTTCATTTATTGGATGACTATTCGCGTGATTAAATAGAGGTAAATAAAAAGACTTTAGAGATTTTGCTAAAAGAAAGAAGCATTCTTTTTATCTATATATTTTATCTATATTTTATATATAGATATAAAATATAGATAAAAATATATAATATAAAAAAACACGCCTAGTTATCTAGTTATATATACAGCCTACCTATGTAACAAATTAAATATAAAAAAATTAGTATATTCTTTCTTTTGTCTTTTGATAGAATAAAATACATATTTCTATGTAATATGTAATTTTATTGAATCATTTCATTCGCGAGGAGCTGGATGAGAATAAATTCTCATGTCCGGCTCTGCAGTAGAGATGGAATTCAGAAACAACCATCAACTATAACCCTAAAAGAACCAGATTTCGTAAACAACATAGAGGTAGAATGAAGGGAATATCTTGCCGAGGCAATCATATTTGTTTTGGTAGATACGCTCTTCAGGCACTTGAACCTGCTTGGATCACAGCTAGACAAATAGAAGCAGGGCGAAGAGCAATGACACGATATGCGCGTCGTGGTGGAAAGATATGGGTACGTATCTTTCCCGACAAACCTATTACTGTAAGACCTACAGAAACACGTATGGGTTCGGGCAAAGGATCCCCCGAATATTGGGTATCCGTTGTTAAACCGGGCCGAATAATTTATGAAATGAGTGGAGTATCTGAAGCTGTAGCCAAAGCTGCTATGGAAATAGCTGCATGCAAAATGCCTATACGAACTCAATTTGTTATTTCAGGATAGGTAAACATAAGTAAAAGAAGAAGGGGAGTATTAAGAATAAAAAAACAACTACGGATTTCTTTATCTCTGGACAGACAATATTTCTTTTTTCCATTATCTTGAAATAAGAGATTCAAAAAAATGATATGATTCAACCTCAGACCCTTTTGAATGTAGCGGATAACAGTGGAGCTCAAAAATTAATGTGTATTCGAATCATAGGAACTGGTAATCACCGATATGCTCATCTTGGCGATGTTATTGTTGCTGTAATCAAAGAAGCAGTGCCCAATATGCCTTTAGAAAGATCAGAAATAATTAGAGCTGTGATTGTACGCACATGTAAAGAACTCAAACGTGACAACGGCATGATAATACGATATGATGACAATGCAGCGGTTATCATTGATCAAGAAGGAAATCCAAAAGGAACTCGAATTTTTGGTGCAATTGCTCGAGAATTGCGACAGTTGAATTTTACTAAAATCGTTTCATTAGCACCCGAAGTCTTATAGATGAAAATAGGATATATCCTATCTTTCTATCTATATATAGAATAGAATATTAGAATATCTGAAAAATAGATCCAATTAATAGATTGTGTGTGTCTCATGTATATATTTGAAATTTCTAATAATTTTTGAGAATCTATAACAATTAAAAAAAAAGAATTCAATAAAAAAAAAAAAACAAAAAAGAAGCATGTTGACTATATCAAAATTAGGGGCACCAATAACTATAGTTCGTCATGGGTAGGGACATTATTGCCGATATAATAACTTCTATAAGAAATGCTGACATAGATCAAAAGGGAATAGTTAAAATAGTATCTACTAATATCACTAAAAACATTGTGAAAATACTTTTACGAGAAGGTTTTATTGAAAACGTTCGAAAACATCAAGAAAGTCAAAAAAATTTCTTGGTTTCAACCTTACGACATAAAAAGACTAGGAAAGGTAAGAAAATAAATTTAAAACGTATCAGCCGACCTGGTCTACGAATATATTCCAACTATCAACAAATTCCTAAGATTTTAGGTGGAATGGGAATTGTAATCCTTTCTACTTCTCGAGGTATAATAACAGATCGAGAAGCTCGATTAGAAAAAATTGGAGGAGAAATTTTGTGTTATATATGGTAATTCTCCTAGGATACCCTAAATTTCTCTCGAACTTACTATTTGTAAAATAGAGAGGAGAAGTGAATTATAGAACTCTTCCTCTATTAGTTAATACTTAAAGGGGGTTCCCTAGAATGAAAGAACAGAAATTGATTCATGAGGGTTTAATTACTGAATCACTACCCAACGGTATGTTCCGAGTTCGATTAGATAATGAAGATCTAATTCTAGGTTATATTTCAGGGAGAATCCGGCGCAGTTTTATACGTATACTACCCGGAGATAGAGTCAAAATTGAAATGAGTCGTTATGATTCAACCAGGGGACGTATAATTTATAGACTTCGCAAAAAAGATTCGAACGATTAGATCATTCTTTTAAACATACTTTTTGTAGAGATATAATTCAAAGTTCAAAAATGCAATAAACTGATTTTTGTTTTCAAAATTCAAAAAAAAAAAGAGATTTATAATGAAAGTAAGGAATGATAAATATGAAGATAAGGGCTTCTGTTCGTAAAATTTGTGAAAAATGTCGCTTGATTCGTAGGCGGGGGCGAATTATAGTTATTTGTTCCAATCCGAGACATAAACAGAGACAAGGGTAAAGAACTTTTTCATTTTTATTTTGAAAAGAAAATCCATGTACATGTAAAAAGAAATAAGAGAAAGGATTCGTTTTCATATGAAATGGATATCCTCGTCTCTTTCTGTAGATTTATGATTCTTTTTTCTTTTATTCTTAATCTAATAAAATATGACAAAACCTATAGCAAAAATGAGTTTACGTAAGAATGCACGTATTGGTTCAAATAAGAATGAACGTAGAATACCAAAAGGAGTTATTCATGTTCAAGCGAGTTTCAATAATACTATTGTAACTATTACAGACGTACGAGGTCGGGTGGTTTCTTGGGCTTCCGCAGGTACTTCTGGATTTAGAGGCACAAGAAAAGGAACACCCTATGCTGCTCAAGCCGCGACATTTAATGCTATTCATACATTAGTTGATCAGGGTATGCAACGAGCAGAAGTTATGATAAAAGGTCCAGGTCTCGGAAGAGATGCGGCATTACGAGCCATTCGTAGAAATGGGATACTATTAAGTTTCGTACGTGATGTAACACCCATGCCGCATAATGGATGTCGCCCCCCTAAAAAAAGACGTGTATAGAAATAAGAATTCAAGAGATTCCAAGATAAATAAATGATTCAATGATTCTGATCCAATAATTCTAAATAAAAGAAAAATACTAGTATGGTTCGAGAAGACGTAGTAGGATTCACTCGAACACTACAGTGGAAATGTGTTGAATCAAGAGTAGACAGTAAGTGTCTTTATTATGGTCGTTTCGTTCTGTCCCCGCTTATGAAAGGTCAAGCCGATACCATAGGTATTGCCATGCGAAGGGCTTTACTTGGAGAAATAGAAGGAACATGTATCACACGTGCAACATCTGAAAATGTGCTGCATGAATATTCTACGATAGCAGGTATTGAAGAATCAGTACATGAGATTTTACTCAATTTGAAAGAGATTGTATTGAGAAGTAATCTTTATGGAGTTAGGAACGCATCCATTTGCGTCAGGGGTCCCAAATACATAACAGCTCAAGATATCATCTCACCACCTTCTGTAGAAATAGTTGACACGACACAGCATATAGCTAACCTGACAGAACCAATTGATTTGTGTATTGAATTACAAATCAAGAGAGATCGCGGATATCGTATGAAATCCACAAATGACTCTCACGATGGAAGTTATCCTATAGATATTGTATCTATGCCTGTTCGAAATGCGAATCATAGTATTCATTCTTATGGGAATGGGAATGAAAAACAAGAGATACTCTTTATAGAAATATGGACGAATGGAAGTTTAACTCCTAAAGAAGCACTTTATGAAGCTTCTCGTAATTTGATTGATTTATTGATTCCTTTTCTACATGCAGAGGAAGAGGACATGAATTTCAAGGAAAATGAAAACAGATGGAATCTACCCCTTTTTTCCTTTCAAGACAAATTCACTAATCTCAAGAAAAACAAAAAAGAAATTCCATTAACATGTATTTTTATTGACCAATCAGAATTGTCTTCCAGGACCTATAATTGTCTTAAAAGATCCAATATACATACATTATTGGACCTTTTGAGTCACAGTCAAGAAGATCTTATGAAAATGGAATATTTTCGCACAGAAGATGTAAAACAGATATTGAGCACTGTACAGAAGCATTTTGCAATAAATTTACTTAAGAAAAAGTTCTAATTTTAAATCCATTGGATTCTTTTCATTTTTTCTTTTTTAGAAAGAAAAAAAAAATAGAAGAAGTTTTGAATCTCCGACACAGTCCATATATTTGCAGAATAGATCATAAAAAGATTGATGTATCTAAGGAAGATCCCCTTCTGGATCTTCCTTAGATATCTATGTTGTGGTATTTAACGGTTTAATCAATTTGAAAAAGACCTAAAGTTAAGGATTTCTCAATAGGTAAAGTTGCTCCAATCCCTAACCAAAGAGCTACTGCGGTACCGATCAAAAAGACTGTTGTGGCTACTGGACGACGAAATGGATTTTGGAATTTATTGACATTCTCCAAAAAAGGTACTGTCAATAATCCTATTGGTACTGAAACCATTAAAAGAACACCCAATAACTTATTGGGTACTGTGCGAAGTATTTGAAATACGGGAAAGAAGTACCATTCGGGTAATATTTCCAACGGAGTTGCAAACGGATCCGCCGGTTCACCGATCATTGACGGCTCTAGAACTGCTAAGCCCACATTACATGCAATAGTGCCTAGAATTACTACTGGAAAAATATATAAAAGATCATTGGGCCATGCAGGTTCTCCATAATAATTATGTCCCATCCCTTTAGCCAATTTAGCTCTTAATACAGGATCATTCAAATCGGGTTTCTTTGTTATTTGGATAGGTGAATTCTTGTGGATCCATCCCCCAAAGGAACCGGACATGAGAATTTTTTATCATCCGGCTCGAGCAAGAATCAAAAGAATCACAGAAATAGATTCATAGAACATAAATAGGTCCATAGAAGATCTATATTTCATACATATCTCCATAGATAATGTAGAATGATTCTATGTAAGAAAAGATTTATAAAATTACATTTCCCCAAGTTTCAACGATTCATTATTCATTGCAAAGAATTAAGTTCTGGCAACAAGGAAATGCTCAATATCCAAGTCGGCTTACAAATTAGATCATGATCAAGTGCTTTTTGGATTGTCTCATGTCTTTTGATTAATATTTATCCCCACAATATCTTGATTGTATTACATAATTACATACAAAAATACAAAATTTTTACTTGTTACTAATAAAATCTTAGCCCTTGTTCTTCCTTAGATCCCTTATTTAACTCCGATAGTATTATAGATCAGGGTTGATGCAGAGGAAATGAATGCATCTACATACTATAAAAACTTACTAAGATTACTATCCAATGATACTATCAAATTAATTCTAATAAAAATTACTAAAAAAAAATCAAACAAAGTGAATAAATAGAACATTGGATCATTCCGCATCACTTATTATAGGGATCTTACGGAGCCTTTTCATGCATGACAAGATTCGGGTATGATCATAGAAAATATTTTCCTCAAGCGAACCAGCCTATCCTTATGCTATATAAAGGGATTGACGTGATGTGATGGTTGGATGCGGAGACACATTGGGTTGTGAATTCCAACGTGGCGGATAAAATCATATATCTGCACGGGCCAATCAATAGTTCAAGTCACACACTCCCATAATCCATCCTCTGTTTAGGAAAATATACTTCAACTATTCTATTCGTATCAAATAAAAAATACTTCAGAGTTGAATAGAAGTATCCAAATAACATGCCTTATTTTTAAACAATCCATATTTGTAGCAATGAAAGACTCTTGTCCCTCCCCGATATGATAAATTACAAATATCTATTATCTATGATCTGCCTTTTCTATAAAGGACCCGAAATACCTTGCTTACGTATCATTGGAAAGTGCATTAACATAAATACGGCAGTAAGAAGAGGTAATACAAAAGTATGTAAACTATAAAAACGAGTTAAAGTGGACTGGCCCACACTAGCACTTCCACGTAATAATTCTACCAAAGGTGATCCTATTATAGGAATAGCTTCAGGCACGCCTGTTACAATTTTTACTGCCCAATAGCCAATTTGGTCCCAAGGCAAAGAATAACCAGTTACGCCAAAAGATGCGGTCAATACAGCCAGAACCACCCCGGTAACCCAAGTTAATTCGCGGGGTTTTTTAAAACCACCCGTAAGATATACACGAAATACGTGCAAGATCATCATTAGAACCATCATACTTGCTGACCATCGATGAACTGATCGAATTAACCAACCAAAGTTGGCCTCAGTCATTATGTATTGAACAGAAGAAAAAGCCTCTGTAACAGTTGGACGATAATAAAAGGTCATAGCAAAACCCGTAGCTACTTGTACTAAAAAACAGGTAAGCGTAATCCCCCCTAGACAATAAAATATGTTGACATGAGGAGGAACATATTTACTAGTTATATCATCTGCAATCGCTTGAATCTCGAGACGTTCCTCGAACCAATCATATACTTTATTGAGATAGGTAACCCAAGAAAGACTCCCCCTCTGAGAGCCGTATATGAGAATTTCATCTCGTACGGCTCAAGCCAAAACCCACAAATACTAGTTTCAACGGATATGGAATATTTTATATAGAGTTTCAAACTTCTTGTGGCTTAGCCGCTTGACTCGATTTGACCCAAAGATACGAAGTAAGAAAAATCCGGAATCTATTCTTTGTGATGATAATGCCAAGAAATAAAATCTCAAGTTGGCTCATCCATCTTTTTTTATGTTAATCGTGACAGGCCACTTGAATCTTCTCTTCCCTATCTTTTTTTTGATAGAAATTCTCTTGTTGAGACCCTATGAATCAATTGAAACCTCAGATTCATACTAGAACCACGATGATTTAAGAAAACCAAAGCTAAACTCAAAGGATTTCTGAGTAAAAACCATTTGATCATCACTTCTTCAATGAATGTAATAACTCAACAAAATCTATAGAAAGAGGTTTCTTTCGGAGAAAAAATTGTTTGATTTATAAAAATAAAAGACCTTTTTTCCATTTTTTTGAATCCGGTTGCGAGGTCTGAATAATAGGTATGAATCATAGTTCAAATATTTCTTTTCTTGATCTATTCTATATAGTCCGTGCTCCAGAGACTACAATAAATATCTGACGGTAGAATCATCTTGATAGAGATGACAAATCCATTCTTTGTATTATCAATAGGATCAATTATAACAAGTCACACGCTCATATTCCGGAAATGAAATATCGAAACAAATAAATTTCACGATCGAACTACCAGAATGGTCTATAAATCCAAGTCTTAGATAATCTTAAGTTAAATTCTTAAGTATTTTAATATTTTAAGCATTAAGTAAGTATAAGTAAAATAATCTTTTTTGATTGAAAAACTAGGACTTCCTAGTTTTTATGAACTAATTAATTGAAATTACATCCAGTAAAACAGATGAATTATAAATTTCTAAAATAATAGATAGAAATATTGCAAATAGAGCCATTGCAACTCCCATAAGTGGTGTAGTCCCCCACCCTGGAGCTACTTTTCCATATTCCGAATTCAATGGTTTCAATAAACTCCCTATGCCAGTTTGTCTTGGCCTAGATCTAGAACTACTCTCAATGGTTTTTGTAGCCATAAATCCTCTTTCATCATGGATTCAAATCTGTTGACTTTGTATACTATTCCGTTGTAGTTGTAAATAAACGACATTATCGTGATCCTTTGTGATCTTGAATTTATCGAAAAAATGGAAACAGCAACCCTAGTCGCCATCTCCATATCCGGTTTACTTGTAAGCTTTACTGGGTATGCCTTATATACCGCTTTTGGGCAACCCTCTCAAAAATTAAGAGATCCCTTCGAAGAACATGGGGACTAGTTGAAGTAATGAGCCCCGATATTCATATTGGGGCTCATTACTTCAATGGAAAGAATGAAAAATCATTTTGTTTTTTTAGTTGGAACTTTAGGTGGTTCTCGAAAAAAGATAGCGAAAAAAATTATCCCTAAAGTCGAAACTAAAAGAAATGTATAAACCAATGCTTCCATAGATTCGATCGTGGTTTACAATTATAGCTTCCACACCTATTCATTTTGGATCATTTACTAAAGAAATTCTAAATTTAGATTTACTAATTTACTATTACTATCTATATATAGTATATATAGATAGTAATAGTAATAATATAGACTATATATATATAGATCTAGTAATATCTTATTACTATTAGATTAATATCTTCAATATGAATATATTAAGATTGAATATGAAATAGATAATAGATTAAATTAATAATGAATATAGAA